ACATAGTATACCAGCGGATTACCTTATTTCCTCTATGAGGGAGAAAGAAAATTAAGGAACCCGCGAATATTGGCAAAACTACAACTAGTGTTAACCAAGGAAAATAATTCATGGTAAAAACAAGATAAACTTGGACCAGAAAAACCCGTGCTCAAAATAAATATTTTTTGAGCGCGGGTTTTTGTCGGTAAAGATAAAAAAAATGTATTTAAAGTAGGGTTTTCTGGAACGTATTAATAAGCTAGACCCATACTTCGAGTTGTTTCATGCCATAAATAAACTCTAACACTCAAGAAATCCGTTGGACAGGCGGATTCACATCTCTTACAACCGACACAGTCCTCTGTTCTTGGAGCGGAAGCAATTTGCTTAGCCTTACATCCGTCCCAAGGTATCATTTCTAATACATCTGTTGGGCAGGCTCGCACACATTGAGTGCACCCTATACACGTATCATAAATCTTTACTGAATGTGACATTGGATCTATAAATTTTTAAATGTCAGAAATTTTCGATCTAGTAAACTTGTAAATGAATCATATATTTAGACACCAGATGAATCAATAATTTATCAGAATTTTTATAATCAATCTAATTCTGGATCGACCCTTGTGATAGAACCAAGATACTTTGATTTCTTACATTGATTTTTTACATTTTCGAAAACATGTATTATACGTAATGTATGGTCATGGTAATTATAATTTATGAATATTAGAATTTATATGATTATTAATACTACTTATTCAACAAATTTGATTGATTGATACGAGTTGATTTTCTGTTACGATAAATTGACGAAACAATAGCCGGACCAATAGCTGCTTCAGCGGCTGCAATAGCTATAACAAAAATTGAGAAAATATTTCCTTTTAATTGGCGACTATCAAAAAAATCAGAAAATGTTACGAAATTTATATTAACCGCATTCAATATAAGTTCAAGACACATAAGGGCTCTAACCATATTTCGACTCGTGATCAATCCATAGATACCGATAGAAAATAAGTAGGCACTCAAAACAAGTACATGCTCGAGCATCATTGACCAACTCCTTATCAATTTCGATTCATTTCAATATGAACTGAACAACAATTAAACAGATTCAATTGACTAGAATAAAAAAAAGTACGGAACAAAGGAATATATTCTATTGGTAATAGAATAGATTGAATAAAATAATTTATATTTTAGACATAAAGAACCTTTAATTGAAGGGAAATAAATGTAATAAAACAGAACACAGTTTTATTTGGATTGCTGTTGCCAATTCTATAGATTTATTACTGTCGCGCCACGGCAATTGCACCTATCAAAGCGGCTAAAAGAATTATCGAAACGAATTCAAACGGAAGAAAAAAATCCGTTGATAAATGAATTCCAATTTGTTGACTATTACTTATCAAATCTTGTTCTATAATCTGGTTTGATCTTGTAGTCCAAATAATCCCGTACCATGACGTATCTGTAATAGTAATCATGAGTAAAACAAAAATACTTGTACAAACTGGCAAAGTAACCCCATCCCCAACGGTCCAAAGATTCAAATCTTTGTAATATTCTGAACCATTCATAAACATCACAGCAAATACGATTAAAACATTTATAGCTCCCACGTAAATAAGAAGTTGTGCAGCAGCTACAAAATAGGAGTTTAATAGAATATAGAATAAGGATATACAAACAAGAACCAGTCCCAATGAAAAGGCAGAATAAATGGGGTTGGTAAATAATACCACTCCCATACCTCCTAGTATAAGAACCGATCCCAGAAAGACTAAAAGAAAATCATGTATTGGTCCGGGCAAATCCATTATATGTAAAATAAGAGATAAATAAATCGAAATGTTTTTCATGACCTTATTGAAATCCGAACAGAAAAAAAATTATAATTTTTGAGCAATTCCTAATTAAATCCTAAGGGATATGAATAAATGTAAGTACAATTATTGGACTAATTTAATTCGTTATCTGAAAGAGTAGTTCTCATTTGAAACTATATATGTAAAAATAATTACAGATATATTAATTAATGGATTAATTAATGGATTTTCAATCCAAATTAAGACGTGATTCTTAACCAACTAATCAATAGTTGGGATTTTTAGTTATTGACCAAACAAAACGAAAGAAACCCGATTCCTTTAGATTAGATCAAAAAAAAAAAAATGAACCTTAGTATTATTTATTAGTAAAGTAATAGTCTTAGTAAAGTAATTATAAATTATTCTTTAATCAAGAGATTTACTTATTTTTTTTTTGAGGCGAATTAAAAATTGTTCGAATTGTATAATCGTCAATTACTGACATTGGTAAACGACCCAAAGCAATTTGATTATAATTCAATTCGTGACGATCATAAGTAGAAAGTTCATATTCTTCAGTCATTGATAAACAATTTGTTGGACAATACTCAACGCAATTACCACAAAATATACAGACTCCGAAATCAATACTGTAATTAAGCAACCGTTTCTTGCGAATATCAGTTTCCAATTTCCAATCAACAACGGGTAGATCTATAGGACATACACGAACACATACTTCACAAGCAATACATTTATCAAATTCAAAATGGATTCGACCGCGGAAACGCTCCGCGGTGATTAATTTTTCATAAGGATATTGAATAGTTACAGGTAAACGATTTGCGTGAGATAAAGTAATCATGAAACTTTGACCAATGTACCTTGCAGCTCGTACTGTTTGTTGACCATAATTCATGAACCCAGTTACCATAGAGAACATATCATTAATATATATTATGAATAATTTTATGTTTGTTTATTTCTCTTGTTTGAGACAAGTTGTAAATTTACCTTACAGCGAAAAGAGTTGGGAAGAAGTTGTTAATAATAGATTACCGAGAGAAATAGGTAAAAGAAATTTCCATCCAAGATTCAATAGTTGGTCCATTCTTAGCCTCGGTAAAGTCCATCTTGTTGTGATAGGAATGAACAAGAACAAATAAGTTTTAGCTAATGTAATAAAGATACCAATTGTCGCTCCAAAAACTCCACATGTTTTATTTATTTCAAAAAGCTCAGAAACATATATGTCCGGAATAGAGATATTCCAACCTCCCAAGTAAAGAACTGTTACAAATAATGAAGAAACTAATAGGTTTAGATAGGAAGCAACATAAAATAAACCAAATTTTATACCCGAGTATTCGGTTTGATAACCTGCTACTAATTCTTCTTCTGCTTCGGGTAAATCAAAAGGTAATCTCTCACATTCTGCTAGGGAAGAAATGATAAAAATGATAAACCCTATAGGCTGACGCCACAAATTCCATCCCCAAAAACCGTATTTTGATTGCGCCTCAACTATATCAATTGTACTTGAACTGTTAGATAATTATAGTCGGTGATACCATTACTGTTATCATCGCTATTACAGAACCGTACATGAGATTTTCACCTCATACGGCTCCTTAAAGGCCAGAAATAAATCTAAGGATCGCGTCAGTATTATTTTATCTTGGTACGTTTGTAGGATGTATAAAGTCAAAATCTATTGGACGGTCCTAAATTAGACCAATTGAATTCTGTCTGTTATAATTATTTAATAATAAATAAAAAAGTACTTCTGAATCGATCTCACCCTTTCTTTAACTTTAATAATTTCAATAAGAATTAAAATTCTTCTTTGTTGAGTAATAACTTAATTCTTCAATAAAATACTTCTTGTAGAAATATCAATAACCCGTTTATTTCACGTACGAAAAAAATTCTATAATTAATTCATGAATTATGACACAAATTCTATATCTATTAATATGTATCTGGGAAATAAAAAAGGTATCTTTTTTTTTTTTTTTTTTTTATTGGAATTGGATTTCTTTCTCTTTTTTTCGTTCCTATTCTTCTTTCTATTTCTGAGAAAAAGGGGGCTTACAAAATAAAGTAAAGGATTATTTCGTTCCCAATAGTTATTTATTTAATCGGTGGATAGGAGCATACTCTGGATTGGAATCGTGTCGTGGGGAGTATTGCCTGATCATTTCTACCAACTTAAAGCCCCAATGAGTATTCTTTGTTTGTATATTATGTAAAAATGTCCTTTTGGAGAATTTACATAATCTCTATTACTAATCCTTTACATATCTTGGTGTTTCTAACCACCCACTCGTTTTTGTTCAACCCCCCCCCTGTGGTAATACATACAAATGATAGTGAAAACTCAATACGGTTGATCTTTTGAGCCCGCTTCAAGTCAGGATGACTAATCAACCAATCTTGGGGGAAACGGTCGCTTCTGTTTATGTTTATTTCCGCTTAACTCTCTAACTCTTATACATAGAAAATGAGACTCAATCTTTTTACTGCGAATTTATATATAAGCTGTTTTCTTTCACTCATATAACTATTTGATTTAGTTCATCAACCCGAATAATGAATAAAAAAAATGAAGATATCTACTTAATTCATTCCAACCCTTTCTTTGATTTGAAAGGAAGGAATAAAGAAAAGTTTATGTCTATGTATCAACGAATCACACGTAGAGATATTGATAACACACATAAAGTTAATGGTATTTCATAACTAATCGATTGAGCAGCAGCTCGTAGACCACCTAAAAAGGAATATTTATTATTTGACCCGTATCCTGACATAAGAAGTCCAATTGGAGCAATACTAGAAATGGCAATCCATAAAAAAACACCGATATTGAGATCCGCTAAAACAAGGTGATAGCCAAAAGGAGCTACTGAATAGCTTACTAAAATTGATATGACTGCTATGGATGGCCCGATACTGAATAAACGGGTATCCCCCCTAGATGGAAGAAGATTTTCTTTGAAAACTAGTTTTGCCCCATCTGCTAGAGCTTGAAGAATTCCAAAAGGGCCGGCGTATTCAGGTCCAATACGTTGTTGTATCCCTGCGGATATTTCTCTTTCTAACCATACAATTACCAGTACGCCTATTGTGATTCCCAATACAAGAGTCAAAATAGGAATAAGCACCCATATAATTCCATAAACCTCTTTTAAAAACTCTAATCTAGAAAAAGAATCAATATCTTGTACTTCTGGTGTATCAATTATCATTTCAACGATCAACTTCTCCCATAATGATATCTATACTACCTAGTATCGTCATAATATCAGCCAATTTCATTCTTTTAACTAACTGAGGAAGAATTTGCAAATTGATAAAACCCGGGGGGCGGATTTTCCATCTCCAAGGAAAACCACTCTGATCCCCTATCAGAAAAATTCCCAGCTCTCCCTTTGGGGCTTCGACTCTCACATAAAGTTCTTGTTTCGGCAATTCAAATGTAGGAGAAGGCTTTTTACTAATAAATCTATATTCAAAATCATTCCATTCCGGATTCCTTTCTCTATCAAAGTATCGTATTTCTAAATTCTCATAGGGTCCCCCTGGAATTCCTTCCAGAGCCTGTTGAATAATTTTTATAGATTCTATCATTTCACCAATTCGGACTAGATAACGAGCCAATGAATCTCCTTCTTTTTGCCACTGTACCTCCCAATCAAATTCGTCGTAACATTCATAATGATCAACTTTACGAAGATCCCATTGTATTCCGGAAGCTCGCAGCATTGGTCCCGATAAACCCCAATTTATTACTTCCTCTCTACCAATAATGCCTACTCCCTCGACTCGTTCTAAAAAAATAGGATTTCGTGTAATAAGTTTTTGATATTCAGCAACTCTTGTTAAAAAATAATCGCAGAAATCCAAACATTTATCTATCCAACCATGAGGTAGATCGGCCGCTACTCCTCCGATACGAAAATAATTATGCATCATTCTCATACCGGTGGCAGCTTCGAATAGATCATATACTAATTCTCTTTCTCTGAAAATATAGAAAAAGGGAGTTTGTGCACCAATATCCGCCATAAAAGGACCAAGCCATAACAGATGAGAAGCTATACGACTCAACTCCAACATAATTATTCTGATATAGCTAGCTCTTTTAGGTACTTGAATATTTCCCAACTGTTCCGGTCCATTTACAGTTATTGCTTCTGTGAACATAGTAGCTAAATAATCCCAACGTGTTACATAAGGCAAATATTGTATAATTGTTCGGTTTTCCGCAATTTTTTCCATCCCTCGGTGTAAATAACCCAATATTGGTTCACAATCAATAACATCTTCACCATCTAGAGTAATGATGAGTCTAAGAACACCATGCATTGATGGGTGGTGGGGGCCCATATTGACTATCATGAGGTCTTTTCTTGTAGCTGGTATATTCATCGGTTTTTCCTCGATGCATTCTTTCATGAATTGCTGAAAACGAAAAAAAGTTCATTAAAATTCAAGATCTAATAAATCAAATAATTTAAAATGCCTCTTCAAATTAACGGGTTTTTGACTCCCGAATATCCAACCGATTAATTAATTCTTTATAACATATTCTATTTTTCTTTGACAAATAAGACAGCAGTCGTTGGCGTTTTCCCAGAATTTTACGTAAACCTCTCTGAGATAAATAGTCTTTTTTGTGTAATTCTAAATGTGAAGTAAGTCTTCGTATCCTATTGGTGAAACTAACTATTTGAAATTCAGTGGATCCTCTGTTTTCGTCTTTTTCTTCTTGTGAAATAACTGAGATGAATGGATTTTTTACCATAAAATGAAATCTTCTCGCCCCCCTCTTTTTATTTTAAGAAATTTTTATTGATAGATATCTTTATTGATCAGTAATAATAATGCCTCTCATTTTTATTTTGTATATACAAAAATATTAATTTTGTTATTAATTTATAATTTTTTTTAATAAAATTAAATTTTTATTTATTTGGATTTGAAAAGGGTATACATAAAGGATGGTTGTTTTCTGCACTCACAAAAGATAAAAATTTAGACCTAAAATAATAATATTTTGTTGATTCATTTCTAGATCAAATTGATATGTCATTGAATTAGTATCGTGTATCAGAATGGAACGATGGAATGTAAGACAATGCGTGTGTGCATCTCTTTGTCGTCATAGATCAGATATAGTATGGGAAATATAGCAAAAATGTACTATTAATGCATTTTAAATCGCGGATACATATGTACCCTTACCATACTGAAACGACTGCCATTATTGGTATTAAACCAATAACGATTCATACAAGCCAAATCTTCTAATCGATAATTGGGCCAAAGAAATAACTTAAATTTAATAAGTTTTTTTTTATAGTTTTTGCTTTTATCCAAAACTTGACTGTTTACCTTATTCCCATTACAAAATGCTGCATTTCTATGTCTATTCTCAGAATTGAAACAAATTAGAATTCTCAATTCTCTACGACGTCTAGGTGATAAAATATTTTCAGGAACAAACAAATCATAATGATTTTTATCTCTATTTCCAGTCATCTTTTGATGTTTTGTAATGGCTTCATCAGAATTCTTATCGGCATGTTTTTTTTCTCGGTATCTTTGATTAATTTGGTGTTTGCTTTTATGAACTAATGAAATACCGATGGTTTGATAGATAATAAATTTTCCATCATTTTTTATAGATAGACGAATTGGTTCAATAATCAAAATTCCCCTTTTAATCAATTCTGTAAGAGTTAAATCTTTCTGAATCATCAGAATATCCGGACTCATTTCGCCTCTTTGAATAGAGGATATAGTAATTTCTCTTGGATTTATCAGTCTAAGCAGGAGACAATATACTTTGATGTTATTGCTTATTTTTTTATTTAAAGAATCATCCCATCTCAATTGAAAATGCAAATACCTTTTTAGGAAGAAATCAAACTCCGCTTTTGTATTGATCTTGTATTGCTTTTTATTTCTATTTTTTTTCATGTACGATCCCGTATAATCTTCTTCAACATCTTTTTCTTGGTTTGAAAGAGCTGATTTAAAATCTGCTTGGACCGCGTATTCTTTTTCCCCTTGATTTCGGTTTTCTAATTCAAAAGATTTTTTTGAATTCTCCGATATTGATATAAAAGGATCCCTTTTTTTATTTCCGGCGATGCTTTTGTTTTTACTATCATTTTCATTTATATTAGAATTTAAAACTAGTAATTTAATTGGTATAACCCACGGTTTAATTTTATACGTATTATAAAGTATCCCCAATTCTGGGAAGAACCAAAATTCCATATTTGATATGGGACAACTTAGTATTTCTTCATTCATCCCCATCCAATCAAAAAGGGTTTTTTGATTGGATAGGTTGATTTCTTGATCTTGCTGAATCGTGAGATAAAAAAGACCCCTCTTATTGATTTTATCAATTATTTGATACTTATTAACCCTAGTCTTAGTATATTTATTACTGTTAGTGTCAGTATCAATATCGATCCAGGCGTCAATATCGACCTTATTTTTAAGACAAAAATGGAAAATTCTCCAATCAAAATATTTTCTATCCGGATTTATCTCCATATCTCTAATATCATCTTCTACTAGATAAGGGATAATAGGAATACCTTCCGGCATATTAAATGATTTTTGTGTATGTGTGTTGTAATTATAAAAAATATCTTGGTTATTTTTTACTTGTAATGGTGATCCATAAATATAAGAGTCCTTCTTATCTTCATAATTAATAGATTTATATGCTAAAATATCATATCTATATTGTTTTTTAAAATTATCTTTTTGATTCAGTAATGAATCTGTTTCGAAATTTTTTTCGTAGTTAATTAATCGATCCTTTTCATATAAATCACATAAATCTTTATTTTGAGCCATACAGTGTTGATTGAATATATTTCGCCATTTTTGTGGTACTAATCTAGACCATTTAATATGAGATACATCACATTGATACTGACTCCTTAACCAATTTGTCCATTGATTCATTCCATAATTGCGAAGATTCTTATGTCTTAATTCGGAATGAAATAGTTCTTGTGTTACAACAAAAAAATCCTTTATTTCATTCTTAAGAAAAAGGGACATTCCGTTATATTGAAATACAGATTTTAACTTATATAAGTTAATAAGTTGAGTTTGTGATAATTTATAAAATACATATGCTTGTGAAAAGTAAGATAAGTCGCAAAAAGTCTTTGAATTCTTGTTACTAATATTAGTAAGTGACTTTTTTATAGTCGAAATAAAGGGAATTACACTTTGATTTGTTTTATCAATTCTTTCGTGATTTGCTTCATTATCGTTAATGTATTTATTAATAATTTTTTTTGTTGATTCAAGAAAAAGTTGTGTATTGATGCTAGGAATATTAATGATACATAGAAAGATATCTATGTATATCCTTTCAATGAAATATTTTATAAAATAATGTGACTTACGGATTAATCTAACATTTTGTCTTTTTAATATCTGCCAAATATTTTTTTGTGATTCTGATACTTTATTATCATAACTTATTTTGTTAGAACTAAAATTTATATCTGGAGTTACTTTTTTATTTTCTTTTGTAATTTTTTCTATTTGATTTATTATTGTATTTGTTCTATCAGTTAGATCTTGCATTTTTTTTTCTGTTAATGAATAATTTGTCCAACCCTGAGATATAATTTGAATCGACGATTCATGAATCATCCCATTACCAATTATCGAATCTTTTTTCGTTTCACTCAATTCATATACTTCTATTTCTCTCAATCCAAATCCAAATAATATAATTGGGTTTATTTTTGAGAGTTCTTTTATTATTTCTTTTATAAAAAGAATGCTTTTAATGATCCATTTTTTTGTTTCTTTTGAGACATTTAGAAACAACTTTTTTTGTTCTTTTAAAATTCTTAGAATTATAAAACATTTCTTTTTCAATTTTTTTAATTTTTTTTTTAGTTCTTTAAAAATGGGTTCAAAAAATGAAAGTTTTTTTCTGGGAGAACCAAAAGGTAGTTCAGTTTCCATTCCAAAAACTGTTAAAAAGCAAAAATCATTTTTTTGATCCTTCTTTTTCATTGGATCATTATAAGGGGCTTGTAGTTTAGATCTGTGCCAAGGTTTAAGACTAAAAGGAAATAGGATCTTGATCTGAATACCGTCTGTTAACCAGTTTTTTGGAAATTCTTTTTCTGATAATT